TTTATTTCTACAACTTTAGGTATCAAATCCTAGCAACAATCTAACCTATTTCATAGATATTTGGGCAGGAATTGACGAAAAACCAATACCGGTATTAGTGTTTATTAGTATTAATGTTGAATAGAAATCTAAATGGGGCGTGGCCAAGCGGTAAGGCATCGGGTTTTGGTCCCGCGACTCGGAGGTTCGAATCCTTCCGTCCCAGAGCAGTCCGATTTTATACAGAATAAAGATTGTTCTCTCTAACACTCTTCTGTTTAAGAGTGTAATGTTGAATACAATGTGATCGTTGTTTATGATTGCTAATGATTCTTTTCTGAATCAGATCTTTCTCTCTCACAAACGAATCGAGTGCAAATGACATGCAGATGTAACTAAATCCATTTGTGATCCAGGTAGGATGGGAACATAGATCAATGCATAATTCAAAAAGAAAATCAATCAGATGGGCCATTCAGTGTATGCCCATGCCCGTCTCGATCATATTCATATTGAAGTTAGTTACTTATCGAAACTTTACGTGCCATATCTATTTGAATTATCAATGCTGTATTCTGAATCGAAATGCGAACGACAAGCCTCTGGATTCCCTATCTATAATAAAGTCAATTCTAGATTCCCTATCTAAAGAAGAACTCGTCCATTCGTGTTCCTTATAACTTTATAAAAAATTCAAATAAATTATAAAATATATTATAAATGAAATTGGTTCATTCATACAGGTAGTTAATCAAATTGAATCTTTGCTGAGACTTCTCCAGATAAATGAAATAGAAATACCTACTATTTATATAGTATAGATAGTCTAGAAAAATAAAAATAGAAATTACTATGTACCGATTGAGCCAATGACTATTCATGATTCCATATTGAATCAATTCCATACCGGTTCCAAACTAGAGGAATGTTATGGTAAAACTTCGTTTAAAACGATGTGGTAGAAAGCAACGTGCGACTTGAAGGACATGATCAGTCGTGGATTATTACATCCGCCCTTTGATTATATATAATTATAGGATATAGGAATGAAGGTGCTCTTGGCTCGACATAGTTTGTTCTGTTCTACTAGAACGTCCATTTTGTTGGGTTATAATGGAAATAGTACATGATGAAGCTCGAGCAGAAAGTATTGATTCATTTCTCAGAGGCAAGAATCTAGGGTTAGTGTCAATCAATAAGTTGGAACAACTTCGTAAGTATATCTTCGATATAGAAATCGAAAGGATTCAATTCGAACAAAAGTTGCAAATCCAAAAGTAAATAAATTATGTTGGAATTGGTAAAACTTTTTCGATCAAAAGTGTATCACACGGGAATCTATCGTTCGTATGATTTTTCGATAGAAAGAAATCACAAAAGGTATGTTGCTGCCATTTTGAAACGATTAAGGATCACCGAAGTAATGTCTAAACCCAATGATTCAAAGAAAAGATAAAGGATCCCGGAACAAGAAAACGCCATTTTCAATTGTCTCAACAACTGGATCAGAATGAGGAATCAAAAAATTTGATTCTAAACGAGACAAACAAAAGGGGTTCGAGACAGCTCAATAAATGAAATGCCTGGGCCTAAGGATTTTCCTTTGAACTCTTTTGGAATTATCTAACTTGAGTTATGAGTACGGATGATTTTTTATTTTTCAGGGAGTAAGAAGAAAAAACGAATCAAATCATAGTCTAATCGATTTGATGATTTTATGGATCTATTTGTCACTATATACATAAATTATACAAAAATTCGAATCATTCTTTCTTGAGCCGTACGAGGAGAAAACCTCCTATACGTTTCTAGGGGGGGCATTGTTCATCTACATCTATCCCAATGAGTCATCTATCGAATCGTTGCAATTGATGTTCGATCCCGAAGAGAAGGAAGAGATCTTCGGAAAGTGGGCTTTTACGATCCGATAAAGAATCAAACTTATTCAAATGTTCCCGCTATTCTATATTTCCTTGAAAAAGGCGCTCAACCTACAGGAACCGTTCATGATATTTCAAAGAAGGCAGAGGTCTTTAAGGAACTTCGCATTAATCAAATTAAATTCAATTAATTACATTACTAAAATAAAAAAGAAAAGAAAGAGGGGGTAGCCCCTATGCTCGTTTTGTGTAATTTTTTCTTCACTATTCCCCGTTTTTTTTTTTCTTGCTCTATTCTTATTTCTTATTTTCTATTCTATTAGTCTCTCATATGATCCCATATTATATATTTGACTAATATAAAAATAACATAACAAATAACGACAAAAATTTCTTCTACTTCTATGTGATTATGTGATATGAGACGGATAGAAAAAAGATCAAATGAATAGATACACTAGCAAGATCTATGAACTAACAGGATCTATTAGATTATGGGATTACCCTCAATCGGGTAGTTTTTGTTGAGACTCCATCAACAAAAAAGGAGTCAAGCTTGCTTATTGTACCTTGATTGATATTGAATAAACCCGAGATTTTCTTCTTCCGTATTGTTATTTTGCTGTTTCATCCACACTTTTTTTATTTATGTGGATCATCTATGTAGTGCCAATCCAACACAGGTCCTTTTTTTTCTGTATTATTAAATTGCATTTCTTTTGGTTTCTTAACGTTCATATTGACAATAGTGTATTGATCAAATATAATTCGATCGTAGATAAATAGATCTATTTATCTACGTCCTATAAGTTTCGTTTTTTACTTTACTTCATGCAACTGATGGGTTCGTTGGATTCGATGTGACACAAGAAGTCTCTTTTGAATGCAAAAAAAATATATGGATAAATTAAATAAAGAAAATTTATAGCCCGTCCTTTTTTTCTTTATTTATCTGATAATGTATTTTATTTTGTCTCTGATCTGTTCGTTTTTAGGTTAATAATCAAGCATAAAAATTTTTTTTATTGGGTTGCTAGGTCAATGTTTTGATGGGGTCGTGAAATCCAACCTCGTTAGTTATTTTTTTTTTATTCCGATTGTATCTACACACCTCATATCTACACACCATAATTACATTATTCGGGTTGCTAACTCAACGGTAGAGTACTCGGCTTTTAAGTGCGGCTAGAATCTTTTACACATTTGGATGAAGGAACGGATTCGTCCATACCGTTGGTAGAGTTTGTAAGACTACGACTGATCCTGAAAGGGAATGAATGGAAAAAACAGCATGTCGTATCAATGGAGAACTATGAAAATACTTCATCCTCACCGGATCGGTACAAAATCTTCAAAATATTGTTTGATTTCTTAGAGCGGGACAAAAAAAGAAATTCATGGTTAGGTCGAGCGAATAAATGGATAGAGCCCTACGGCTCCAATTATAGGGAAACAAAAAACAACGAGCTTCTGTGCTTAAATCGAATGATTACCCGATCTAATTAGACGTTAAAAATGGATTAGTGCCTGATGCGGGAAAAGGTTCTCCCATAAGTGGATTATCGATTTTTTTATGAATCCTAACTATAGCTCTATTCTGGAGTGGAAACAAATGTGTAGAAGAAACGGTATATTGATAATTTATTCCAAAGTCAAAAGAGCGATCGGGTTGCAAAAATAAAGGATTTCTAACCATCTAGGTATCCTATAATGAACACAAATTGGATGGAAAAAGAGAGAATCCGTTCATTAGCCTATCTGTCTACGAGGTATCTATGCTTTTCTTACTATAATACCTTATACCTTGTTTTGACTGTATCGTACTATGTATTATTTGATAACCCACGAAATCCCCTGTCTGTGGTTCAAATCTAATTTCAAATGAAGGAATTACAAAGATATTTAGACATAGATAGATCTCGACAACAAGACTTCCTATATCCACTTCTCTTTCAGGAGTATATTTATGCACTTGCTCATAATCATGGTTTAAATAGATCGATTCTTGTGGAAAATTTCCATTTAGGTTATGACAAAAAATCCAGTTCACTAATTGTGAAACGTTTAATTACTCGAATGTATCAACAGAATCATTTGATTATTTCGGCTAATGATTCTAACCAAAATCCATTTGTTGGGCACAAGAATAATTTTGATTATCAAATGATATCAGAGGGGTTTGCAATCATTGTGGAAATTCCATTCTCGCTGCGATTAGTATCTTCCCTAGAAGGGAAAGAAATATTCAAATCTCATAATTTACGATCAATTCATTCAATATTTCCCTTTTTAGAGGACAAATTCTCACATTTAAATAATGTATTAGATATACTAATACCTTACCCCATCCATCTTGAACTCTTGGTTCAAACCCTTCGTTGTTGGATACAAGATGCCCACTTTTTGCATTTATTGCGATTCTTTCTCTACGAGTATTGTAAGTGGGATAGTCTTATTACTCAAAAAAAATCCATTTCTTTTTTTTCAAAAGAAAATCGCAGATTATTCTTGTTCCTATATAATGCTCATGTATATAAATGCGAATCCATATTCGTTTTTTTCCTTAAACAATCTTCTCATTTACGATCAACCTCTTCTACAGCCTTTCTTGAGCGAACACATTTCTATGGAAAAATAGAACATCTTGTAGTAGTTTTTCGTAATGATTTGCAGAACATCCTATGGTTGTTCAGGGATCCTTTCATGCATTATGTCAGATATCAAGGAAAAGCCATTCTGGCTTCAAAGGGGACTTCTCTTCTGATGAATAAATGGAAATATTACTTTGTCAATTTCTGGCAATGTTATTTTGACTTGTGGTATCAAACGGATAGGATCCATATAAACCAATTATCCAATCATTCCATCAACTTTCTGGGCTATTTTTCAAATGTACGACTAAATCCTTCAGTCGTAAGGAGTCAAATATTAGAAAATATCTTTATTATAGATATTGCTATTAAGAAGTTCGATACCATAGTTCGAATTATTCCTTTGATTGGATCATTGGCTCAAGCGAAATTTTGTAATGTATCAGGGCATCCCATTAGTAAGCCGGCTCGGGCTGATTCATCTGATTCTGATATTATCGCTCAATTTGGGCGGATATGCAGAAATATTTCTCATTATTACAGCGGATCC